CCTCTATAGAGGGAAATAAGAAAGGGAATATAGTTTAATTTTGGTAAAACATATGTTTTGCATACATAAGATTATCGGTTCAAATCCGGTTATTTCCAGAATATAAAATTAAATATAAGATGAATCAATTTAGATTAAGCAATCAATACTATTATATTGGAATATTTGATTCGATGGATAGTAATTTTACAAAAACTAAAGGTCCTGTAGTTTTTAATGCGCCGAATTATATCCAAATTTACAATAAGTTTGAAAAATTATCGAAAATAACTCTTACTAATCGCTTATTTTTAGAATGTTTGGTAGGTCAGAAGTTTTTTACTGATAATAATCCAAATTTAAGACGAAAAAATTCTTCAGTTTTTTTCACGATTGTTCGAAATCAAAGAACTTTTTGATTTTTGGAAACTTTACTGCATAGTTTATTTTTAACACAACGTCCTATTTTAAACTTACAAAAAGTAAAAATTGCACATTTAGATTTTTTTTGGCCAAATATAATTTTAGACAAATTATTTATGCAAACTTTAATGCAAAATAATTTTTCAATTTATAATTGATAAACTATCCAGGAGAATAGCTTAATTAGGTAGAGCTTTGGTTTTCAAAACCAATGGTTGTAGGTTCAAATCCTTCTTCTCCTGGTTTATAAATTATATTTAATTAATAGACTTTAAATTATGTTAACATCTACTTTACTTGCAAGTCCTTTAGAGCAATTTGAAATTGTTACCTTAGTACCCTTGACATTTTTTGGTTTAAATATCTCAATAACGAATTCAGTCTTATTTATGTTATTTGCATTTTTGATAGCAATTTTATGAATTAGCTTAAGTTTTTATGAAAATACTGTAATACCTAATAATTGACAATTGTTAAGTGAACTGGTTTATAATGTAACTTCGAATATAGTTCAAGATAATTTAGGTTCTAAAGGAGAATCTTATTTCCCTTTTATTTTTACATTACATTTATTTCTTCTTTTCAGTAATTTAATAGGAATGATTCCATATAGTTTTACGGTTACAAGTCATATTACGTTTACGTTTGGCTTAGCGCTTTCAATTTTCATAGGTATAAATATTATTGGAATTCAAACACATGGAGTTAAATTTTTTGCCCTTTTTTTACCTCGAGGTGTGCCTTTACCTATAGTACCATTATTAATTACAATCGAATTTCTTTCCTATATAGTTAAGGTTTTTACTTTGTCTATACGATTATTTGCAAATATGACTTCAGGTCATACATTGTTAAAAATTATTGCAGGTTTTGCATGGACTATGTTATCTGCGGGAGGTTTATTAGCTATATTTCATTTGATACCTTTGGGTCTTTTATTAGCACTTATAGGACTTGAATTAGCTATAGCAGGTTTACAGGCTTACGTTTTTACATTATTAACATGTATTTATTTGAATGATGTTTTAGAGTTCCATTAACATGAATAAAAAATGCCCCAATTAGATCGTATTATTGTCTTTTCCCAAATTTTTTGATTATTCTTAATTTTTTCAATTTTTTACGCAGTTCTAACACATTACTTTTTACCGAAGTTTTTGAAATCTTTAAAAATACGTAAGCAAGTTGTTGATTCAAATACTAAAGAAGTATTAGCAAAAACCGAAAAAACTTTAATTAAACAAAGTTCATTAAAAAAAATTTTAATTAGAGATCTTGAAATAACTTCAAACCTATTAACTCGTTATTTTGGTCAATTAATTAAAGATAAAAAAAAAATTGATACTTTAGTAATTGACCAAAAAATTGGTTTTGTAATTTTAAATACAGTAAAATTTTGTGATTTGAAATTATTAAATTCAATATTTGTTTATCCTAAATCATTAAAGTTTAAAAATTAATATCAAAATTACTATGTATTTGCTTATTTTATGGTTACCTTTGCTAGGATCCATTTTTTCGGGATTCTTAGGTCGATTTTTAGGTCATAAAGGGTCTAGTATTATTTCCGTAGTTTGTGTTTTTTTATCAATGCTTTTGTCTTTTATCGCATTTTATGAAGTAGGTCTTATGGGGTTGAGTCAACATATCACACTTAGTCCTTGAATTGAGGTAGGTATTTTAAAAATTTCTTGAAGCTTTTTGTTTGATAGTCTTACTGTTACGATGTTAATGGTCATTACGGTTATATCTAGTTTAGTGCACCTGTATTCTTTAGAATATATGCAAGATGATCCGCATCTTCCAAGGTTTATGTCGTTTCTAGAAATTTTCACGTTTTTTATGCTAATTTTAGTAACAGCAGATAACCTTGTCCAAATGTTTGTTGGTTGAGAGGGCGTAGGATTGGCGTCGTATTTATTAATAAATTTTTGATTTACGCGGTTAGCGGCAAATCAATCTGCTATCAAGGCTTTAGTTGTAAATAGAATAGGAGACTTTGGGTTAAGTCTAGGTATACTAACAGTTTTTTATATTTTTCAGTCAGTAGATTACTTTACCATCTTTTCTTTATCGCCTTTATTTAGTGACTATGATTTAAACTTCGGAGGTATTTATATTTCAGGTTTAACATTAGTAGGCATTTTTTTATTTGTGGGAGCTGTGGGTAAATCAGCTCAGTTAGGGTTACATACATGATTACCAGATGCTATGGAAGGTCCCACACCAGTTTCTGCGTTAATTCACGCGGCAACCATGGTAACAGCAGGTGTTTTTTTGTTAATTAGATTTTCTCCTTTAATTGAATTTTCATGTATCGTTTTAAATGTTTTAGTAATATTTGGATCTTTTACAGCTTTTTTTGCAGGGATGTCAGGTATTTTTCAAAACGATTTAAAAAGAGTTATAGCTTATTCTACTTGTAGTCAATTAGGTTATATGGTGTTTGCTTGTGGTATTTCATGTTATAATGTTAGTATGTTTCATCTTGCAAATCATGCTTTTTTTAAAGCTTTATTATTTTTAAGTGCAGGTTCGGTTATACATGCGTTAGCTAATGAACAAGATATGCGACGCATGGGTTCTATTGCTAAATTTCTTCCTTTGACATATTCTCTTATGTTAATAGGATCTCTTGCATTATCGGGCTTCCCTTTTTTAACGGGATTTTACTCAAAAGACTTCATTTTAGAGTTAACGCAAGTTACATTAAATAATAATTTACAAAGTATGCAAGGAGCGTTTGCATGCTGGCTAGGAAATTTATCAGTTTTCTTTACGGCATTTTATTCCTTTCGTCTTATTTATTTAACGTTTTTGAATTCCACAAATACGGCAAGAAAAAATATTTTGAAAAGTCATGAACCTTCATTATTAATGCTAACTCCATTAATAATTTTAGGTTTTGGTAGTATTTTTATAGGTTATTTAGGTAAAGATTTATTTATAGGCCTAGGTACCGACTTTTGAAAATCGTCAATTATTATTTTGCCCTCAAATTCCTATTTTATAGAAGCGGAATGACTTAGTATAAATTTTAAATGATTACCTTTTGTACTTAGTACTTTAGGTATTTTATTGGCAATTATTATTAATACTTCAAAAACTCATTTGTATTTGTACAATACCTTTTATCGTAATTTGTGCTTTTTAGTTAATAAAAAATGATATTGGGATATTTTATATAATAGGTTCTTTGTATATCCTATATTGAATTTTGGTTATTTAGTTTCTTTCAAAAATTTAGATAGAGGGTTTATTGAGTTAGTTGGTCCTTATGGTTTTTCTAAATTAATACCAACTTGATCTCATCTTTTTTCCAAATTTCAGACAGGACAGTTAAGCCATTATCTGTTTTTCATCGTTTTTGGGGTTTGTATATTTTTAATAATTGTTTTTAATCGAATTCAATTATTAATTTTTTACTCAGTTTTACTTTTTTTCATATAATGTAAACTAATTTAAATTAGTTAGTAGGGTCTATAGCTTAAAGGTTAGAGCGTACGCGTGTGACATGACTTGTATTATATAATTAGTTATTATTTAATGCTCGTATTGTAATTTAATGTATACGAATTGATTTTTTATGTAAGTGAAAATCTTACCATCTCGAGTTTGGATGCAAAATTTAATTTATGATTTTTATCAAAGCTAAATTAAACTTATTAAATTTATTGAGTACGTACAGAAATTTATTGAAAACATCATAACTCTAAGATATATAAGATATATAATACCAAATTTAATAGCGTGCATTAGATTTAGGCTTGGTATAAATTGGTGTAAAATAAAACTCTACAAATTTAAAATATAAAAAATTGAAACATGCAAAAACGGGAGAATTATACAAGCAAATGCTTTTTTGTAATGAAGAGGATAGGCATATAGTATTTCTAATATTAGTAATAAATTTTGCTATTTTAAAGAAGCTGTATGATAAGAAATTATCATGTACAGTTTTTAGCAAAGGTATTTCAGTTAATTAGTTTAATGATTTATCGATTGCAACTTGATAAGCGTGAAGTTGATTGTTCGAATCAATCTAGACCCAATTTAATAAAAAATTTTATGTTAAGTTTAGAATTTTTGAATCCTCTAATTTTGGTATGTATTACTCCTCTTCTTGGAATTGTGGCATTATCTGTTATTCCTACCACTAATAGGTATTTATGTCGATTGGTGGCATTAAATGCTGTTTGTTTGACTTTTTTATTTTCTTTGTTTCTTTGAATACAATTTGATAGTACCACGGCCTTATTTCAGTTTAGCAGTACATATAATTGAATTCCATCCATTAATTTATATTATACAATTGGTATAGATGGTATTTCGTTGTTTTTTATTTTGTTAACAACCTTATTAATGGTTCTTTGTATATTAGTCAGTTGAGGGTCCGTAAAAAGTTTGATTAAAGAGTACTTGATTTGTTTTTTATTGTTAGAATTCTTCCTAATTCAAGTATTTTGTGTCTTAGATTTATTGTGATTTTATATATTTTTTGAAAGTGTTTTAATACCTATGTTCTTAATTGTAGGTATATGAGGATCGAGAGAACGTAAAGTTAGGGCAGCATACCAATTTTTTTTATATACTTTAATTGGATCCTTATTAATGTTATTAGCATTACTTACAATTTATTTTGAGGTAGGTACCACAGATTTACAAGTTTTGTGATATTATAATTTTACGGAATTAAAACAAATTATTTTTTGGTTAGCATTTTTCTCAAGTTTTGCTGTAAAAATTCCAATGATTCCTTTTCATATTTGATTGCCTGAAGCCCACGCTGAAGCACCCACAGCAGGGTCTGTAATTTTAGCCGGGGTATTATTAAAAATGGGTGGGTATGGTTTTTTACGTTTTTCAATACCAATGTTTCCGGAGGCATCAATTTATTTTACACCTTTAATATTTACTTTAAGTATTATTGCTATTTTATATGCTTCATTAACTACCTTACGACAAGTGGATCTGAAAAAAATAATAGCATATTCATCAATATCTCATATGGGATTTGTTACGATCGGCATTTTTTCTTTAAATTTACAAGGTATCGAAGGTAGTATATTATTAATGTTAAGCCATGGATTAGTATCTAGTGCGTTATTTTTATGTGTAGGAATCTTGTACGATCGCCATAAAACTAGAATATTAAAATATTATAGTGGGTTAATGCAAGTAATGCCTATTTTTGGAATTTTTTTTCTATTTTTTACTTTTGCGAATTTAGGTTTTCCTGGAACAAGTAGTTTTATTGGAGAGTTTTTGGTACTTGTGGGGGTATTTCAAATTAATCGAATATTAACATTTTTTGCTTCCATTGGTATGATATTAGGGGCTGCGTATTCTATTTGGCTTTTTAATCGTGTAAGTTTTGGAGGCTTAAAAACCCAGTATTTTTTGTCTTTTCAAGATGTTTCGAGACGAGAGTTTTGAATTTTATTACCTTTAACATTTATAATTTTATGAATGGGTATTTATCCTATTTCTTTTCTAAATGAGCTTCACTTTTCGGTGATTGGTTTAATAGAGCAACTTTTGTAATTTGAGTAGGCTTATGTTTGATGTTTCTTGAATTTTTACACGCTTGGCGGGTATTTTCTTATTTGGTGGAATTCTTTTAGATATAGAAATAATTATATTAATAAGTAATTTGATATCTTTGCATATGAACCTTGGATTGAGAGTAATATTAAATGATTATATTCATATTAATAAAATAAAAATAGCTTTATTATTTTTAATTCGTGTGGCGAGTATCGAAATAAGTAGATATATTCTAGAGATTTTATTATAATTTAAAAAAGAAAGTTTGATTAATGCATAATTTTTTATACAACTTTTATTCCATATTAACCGAAATTTATATTATATATAATATTTGTTTACTATTAATGTATGGGGTTTTCTTAAGTACATATTCGACATTAGGCTATCCTTTATTAAGTAAAAACTTTACTGTATTAACTTTACAAATATTGTTATTTAGTTTTTTATTAACATTTTCGCAGGTCCCTTTAAATGTTATAAGCTGAAATGGTTTTTTGCTTAGTGATTCTTTTACCTATTATGTTAAATTAATTATAATTTTGACGACTGTGAGTTGATTCTTTCTATCTTTTGATTATTTAATCTATGAAAAATTGAATTATTTTGAATTTTGAATTTTGGTTTTATTAGCAATAGTAGCAATGTTCTTTATTATGCAATCCTACGATTTATTAACTATTTATTTAGCAATCGAATTTCAAAGTTTGGTATTTTATATTTTAGCTAGTATAAATCGTACTTCAGAATTTTCAACTGAAGCGGGATTAAAGTATTTTATTTTGGGTGCTTTTTCATCAGCTTTTTTACTTTGCGGTTCATCTATTATTTATGGTCTTACAGGTTTAACAAATTTAAATGATTTGGCACAGTTTTTTTCTGGATTTTTAGTCGGTGAACATTTATTTTCTTATAATTTAATAATAGGATTTAGTTTTATTTTAGTGGCTCTTCTATTTAAATTAAGTGCTGCTCCATTTCATATATGAGCACCTGATGTTTATGAAGGAGCTCCTTTTGTTGTAACGGCATTTTTTTCAATCTTACCGAAACTTGCGATTATAGGATTATTATTCAGAGTTCTATTATATACTTTCTATGATCTAATCTCATTATGACAAAATATTATCCTGTTATCTACGTTTTTATCGATTCTGATAGGTACTTTTGGTGCTTTTGCTCAATATAAATGAAAACGTTTTTTGGCCTATAGTTCGATTAATCATGTAGGTTTTATGTTGTTGGCAATGTTGGGAGGAGATTTTGAAAGTATTGCGAGCGTTGTTTTTTATTTAATTGTGTATATAATTACGATGCTAGGAACTTTTGCATTTGTTATTGATACAAAAATTTATAATTATCCAACACCCCATCATTTACGCTACTTATCTGATATTAATGGTTTAGCTAACTATAACCCATTCTTAAGTGGTGCTGCAGTTGTATTATTATTTTCAATGGCAAGTATTCCTCCAACAGCGGGATTTTTTTCCAAGTTATTTGTTTTATTAGCAGCTATACAAGTTAATTCTTTTGGTATAAGTTTACTTGCTGTTATTGTAAGCTGTATAGCTTGTTTCTATTATATTAGATTAATAAAGAATATGTATTTTGAATCCTCAGTTATTAGTTGAAAAGTGATAAAACCGATGAGTAAGTTAAGTTCTTTAATTTTAGGAATTTCGTTGCTGAATATTTTATTTATTTTTATGGATATGGAGATTATTTCTATAATTTCATTAGTAATATCTCTTCCTTTTTTATATTAAATATGTAGAAATATGTTTCTAATAAGTATAATTTTAAAAATAATAATAATAATATTGCCTTTATTGATAGCAATAGCGTATATGACGTTGGCAGAACGTAAAGTAATGGCAGCTATGCAACGTCGTAAAGGGCCTAATATAGTGGGAGTGTTTGGTTTACTACAACCACTTGCAGATGGATTAAAGCTGTTTGTTAAAGAGACAGTTTTACCCTCAAGTGCTAATTTAAGTATGTTTACTTTAGCTCCCATATTAACATTTTTATTAGCTTTAATAGCGTGGTGTGTATTACCTTTTGGAGAAGGGATGGTCTATTCTGATATAAATATGGGTATGTTATATTTGTTGGCCATTTCTTCATTAGGAGTTTATGGTATCATAATTTCAGGGTGATCTAGTAATTCTAAATACGCGTTTTTAGGTGCTTTACGTTCGGCAGCTCAAATGGTTTCTTATGAAGTTTCAATTGGGTTAATCTTAATTAATGTTTTATTATGTTCTGGGTCATTAAATCTTACGGAAATAGTGTTAGCTCAGCAAAAAATATGATATGCAATTCCTTTATTACCAGCTTTAGTTATGTTTTATATTTCTATATTAGCGGAAACGAATAGAGCCCCTTTTGATCTTCCAGAAGCCGAAGCTGAGTTAGTGGCAGGATATAATGTTGAATATTCAGCTATGGGATTTGCTTTATTTTTCTTGGGTGAATATGCTAATATGATACTGATGTGTGGTTTAACAACAATTTTATTTCTTGGTGGATGACTTCCTCTTTTTAATTTGGTTATATTTTACTGAATTCCATCTACTATTTGGTTTGGTTTAAAAACAACCTTATTACTTTTTGGTTTTATATGGGTAAGATCTGCATTTCCAAGATATCGTTATGATCAGTTGATGCGATTAGGTTGAAAAATTTTTTTACCTTTATCTTTAGGTTGAGTATTATTTATTGCCGGAATTTTATTAAGTTTTAATTGATTACCATAATTCATTATGAAACTGATTTTTACTGAATATTCAATAATTTTAGTATTTTTATGTATTTCTATTTTTTTATCTGTATTAATTTTTAGTTTATCTTATTTTTTAATTCCTCAAAAGGCAGATCAAGAAAAGGTAAGTGCTTATGAATGCGGATTTAATCCGTTTGATGATGCTCGTGCAACATTTGATATTAGATTTTATTTAGTAGCGATCCTGTTTTTAATCTTTGATTTGGAAATTAGTTTTCTTTTTCCTTGATCTTTAACCTTAGGAAATATTCCCTTATTTGGATTCTGGAGTATGATTATTTTTCTATTAATATTAACAATAGGTTTTATTTATGAGTGATATAAGGGAGCTCTTGAATGAGAATAAGTTGAACTAATTTTTTAACTAAAAAAGTAGATATTAAATATATGATCCCATTCCGAATTCAAGTATATATCTATCTTTGCTAAAACTACTGTTTTTGTATGGAATTCTTAGACGGTTAAAAAATGTATAAAAATAATTTAAAATCTGTTAGATTAAATATACTATTTACATCTAATAATATTTTGTGTACTGTTACGGATATTGAAGGAAAAGTATTATTTTGGACTTCTGCTGGATCAAAAAAAACCCGAGGTACAAAAAAAGTCACATTAACAACAATAATAACTATTTTGAGATTAATTTTAGAATATTTGCATCAATTAAAAATTAGACATGTGCACTTAAATTTAAGTGGGCTTGATAAAAATAAAAAAATTGTATTAAAGTATTTTAAACAATCTTTTTTAAATGTTTTATCAATTACGAATAATTCTATGTTATCGCATAATGGGTGTAAAAATCCTAAAAGAAGATACGTATAATGACGGAATAGTTCAATTGGTTAGAACGTTGGAATCATAATCCAAAAGTTATAGGTTCAAATCCTATTTCCGTTAGGAGGCTAGATAGCATAGTGGTTTATGCAAAAGATTGCAAATCTTTTTTACATCGGTTCGAATCCGGTTCTAGCTTTTACGAGAGGCTTATAAAAAAAATTTTTTAAAAAATGAATGTAACTTTACAAAGTGCAAAAATGATAGGAGCTGGTTTAGCGACTATAGGTTTAACTGGTGTAGGGGCTGGTGTAGGTATCGTGTTTGGATCATTAGTAATGGCATATGCGCGTAATCCATCGTTAAAACAGCAGTTATTTGGTTATACTATTTTAGGATTTGCGTTAACTGAAGCTGTGGCATTATTTGCATTAATGATGGCCTTTTTAATTTTATTTACTTAATAGTTTTTAATAAATAAACCTTAGGGTATAGCGTAATTGGTTAACGTGTTTGCTTTGGGAGTAAAAAATTGTAGGTTCGAGTCCTACTACCCTAATTTTTTAAGGATGAATGGCTGAGGGGTTTAAAGCATCAATTTTGAAAATTGGCATAAGTGTAAGACTTATCGTGGGTTCAAATCCTACTTCATCCAATTTTAGGAGGGGAATTAAACTTGATTAAAAACAATCGTTGAAGTCTGGATAGCTCAGTGGTTAGAGCGTAGGATTGAAAATCCTTGAGTCATGGGTTCAAATCCCATTCTGGACAAGACTAATATAATTTTTACTTAACAAAACATTTTCGATGTATAATCGTCCTATATCACCACATATTACAATTTACGCAGTTCAAACATCGTCTTTGTCTTCTATTTGACATAGAGTTTCAGGTATTTTTTTAACTTCATTACTTGTTTTCAGTTTCATCTATGTACAATTATTAATACATAGTAATTATGATAGATATTTATTGATTTTTGAAATCGTAAATAATCATGTATTTTTCTTTCATAATATTTTATATGCAGTATTTTTGTTAGGTTTTTTTTATCATGTATTAAATGGATTAAAGCTAATTTTATGAGATTTTAGTTTTCTTCTCAATCCAAAATTTTTAGACATGCTCCTGATAATTATAAGTTCTATTATTTGTCTAATTATTGCAGTATTAATTTTTAGTTAAAAATGTTTTTAAAGAAGAGCTCAAATAAAATAAATTTATTTTACTTAAAAAAAGGCTTACAAAAATATATAAGAGTTTACAGATGAAATCCCTTTTTAAATAAAAAACCTTGGTTTAATATTTATCCTGTATCCTTAAATAGTTGTGGCCCTATGGTTTTGGATGCTTTAATTCAAATTAAAGATGTACAAGATTCAACTTTAACTTTTAGACGTTCTTGTAGGGAAGGTATCTGTGGAAGTTGTTCTATGAATATAAACGGTGTAAATGGATTGGCATGTTTGAAGTCCTTAACTTCAAATGAATTGTTTATAACAATTTATCCTTTACCCCATATGTATATAATAAAAGATTTAGTTCCAGATTTAACACATTTTTATGCCCAATACAAAATGATTAAACCTTGATTGATAAATGACAATTTTGCTTCAAAAAAAGAGTATCTACAGTCTAAAAGTGATCGTGCAGAATTAGATGGCTTATATGAATGTATTTTGTGTGCTTGCTGTTCAGCAAGCTGCCCTAGTTATTGGTGGAATCATGATAAATATTTAGGACCTGCAATTCTATTGCAAGCATATAGATGAATTTTGGATTCAAGAGATGCTAACACAAATACGCGTTTAAACTTTTTAAATCATAAAATGCGATTATTTAGATGTCATACAATTATGAATTGTAGCAAGACTTGTCCAAAATTTTTAAATCCTGGGAAAGCTATATCATCCATAAAGCACAAAGTTTCTATACTATAAGAGGGCGAAAGATGGGATTCGAACCCATGACCTTTAGATCCACAATCTATTGCTCAACCGTACCCGAGCTCCTTCCGCCGAAAATTAATAGCGAAAATAGCTCAATAGGTAGAGTATAATCTTGCCAAGATTATGGTTGAGGGTTCGAATCCCTTTTTTCGCTTTTTTAATTATTAGTATATGCAAGTAGATATTTTTTTATTTATCACTTTTTCGGTTTTTGCTTTGCTTTCTTCCATAATGGTTATAAGTTTATCCAATGCAGTGCACTCGGTACTATTTTTAATTTTAGTTTTTTGTAATATCGCAAGTTTATTGCTGCTGTTTGGGGCAGAGTTTTTATCATTCATGCTACTGATAGTTTATGTAGGAGCAATCGCGGTTTTATTTTTATTTGTTGTAATGATGTTAAATATAAAAAAAACTTCAACAAAACAAAGCTTTTTCTCAATTATGCCCATAGGTATAGTTATATTTTTAATACTATTTAGTCAACTTTCAGGGATTTTGGGTATTTTAGATATCTCTAATTTAAAACAAAATAACCTTATTTGAACCTCTTGAATTTCAGAAAGTAATAATATTACAAATATTCAAGTAATTGGTAACGTTTTATATACAAAATATTGTTTTTTGTTCATTTTGTCAGGACTCATTTTATTAGTAGCTATGATAGGAGCAATAGTATTGACTATGCACCAAAGAACTGATGTCCAAAAACAGAAAATCGAATTACAGTTGAATAGAGCTTTTGCAGGTTCTCTCAAATTTATTGATTTAAGAAAATAAAAAATTTCTAAGCGAATATGATGGAATTGGTAGACATGTTAGATTTAGGTTCTAGTGAGTAATTAAATCATGGGGGTTCGAGTCCCCCTATTCGTACATTTAAATTATGGATATGTTAATATGTTAACATATCCATAATTTAAATATTATTAGAAATCAAGTAAAAATTTTTCTATCTTTCCTAGTAATGGTAAAATAAATAAAAAGTATATAAAGTAATAAATACTAGCAACTTGTCCAATTAAGACAAAAGGTTCTTCAACAGGCATTCCACCAATTCAACCTAAAATTAAGCAACAACCTAACATCGTTCAATATAAGAATCGATATACAGGTCTAAATCTAGAACTACGAATCTCTGTACTATGTATTCAAGGCAGCAACGCTAATACTAATATAGCAGAAATCATAGCTACTACTCCTCCCAATTTGTGTGGAATACTTCTCAAAATAGCATAAAATGGCAAAAAATACCATTCAGGTACAATATGAGCTGGCGTAACCATTGGATTTGCTTCTATATAATTATCTGAATGGCCTAAAATATTTGGCGAAAAGTAAATAAATAAAGAGAAAAAAAGTATAAATACTAATAATCCCAAAAGATCTTTATAAATGAAATAAGGAAACATACTCACTTTATCGACATTAGAATCAATTCCTAAGGGATTACCAGATCCATCTTGATGCAAAACTGCTAAATGAATTAATGAGGCAGCAGCAATAATAAAAGGCAATAAGTAATGTAAACTAAAAAATCTGTTCAAAGTTGCATTATCAACAGAGAATCCACCTCACAATCAAGTAACAATAGAATCTCCAATTAAAGGTACTGCAGAAACTAAATTTGTAATTACTGTCGCTCCTCACAAACTCATTTGTCCTCAAGGAAGAACATAACCTATAAATGCTGTTATTATCATTAGTAAGAAAATGATAACACCAATTACTCATACTCAATGACGTGGTTTAGTATACGAACTAAAATATAAACCTCTAAAAATATGTACATAAACAACAATAAAGAACATGGAAGCTCCATTTGAATGCGCATAACGTAGTAATCATCCATAATTTACATCACGCATTATATGTTCTACGCTTGCAAATGCCAACTCCACATGTGGAGTGTAATGCATAGCTAAAAAAATACCAGTTACAATTTGGATAATTAAACACATAGCTGCTAAAAAACCAAAGTTTCAAGCATAATGTATATTGATTGGTGTTGGATAATCAATTAAATGTTCATTGACTATCGAAATAATAGGACGTTTAAGTAACCGCATTTAATAATACAATTTGAATTAATTTTTTTAGGATTTTTTGTTGTACTCGCTACCGGACTTGAACCAGTAACTCCTAAGTTGAGAATGGATTTTAAATCCATCGTGTTTACCAAATTTCACCAAGCGAGTATAAAACTAAAACCTGGTGCAAAAGGATTCGAACCTTTACATCATAGCATCAAAAGCTAACGCCTTACCAATTTGGCTATACACCATTTAAATTAAGAAAGCGAGTAACGGGATTCGAACCCGTAAAATTTAGTGTGGAAAACTAATGAATTTACCTATTCATCTATACTCGCTTTATAATTGGTTTATATAGTTTCAATATATTCTCTTAACGCAATTTTATAATTGCACTGGAAAACCGGAATCTTTATTTTAGTCGAATAAAAATACTTTAAAAATGTAACTTTCTCTAATTTTTTTATTAATAATAAACTGATCAATTTACTTGTTTGCTGTTCCAAGCGCTTAGTAAATGAGAGTTTCTTTAAATATACTTTTTGTACTTCTTGATTTTGCAATACTGGTAGTTGCTTAGTTAATTTGGAACCCAAATTTTTGAAATGCTTTTCCAACATGACAAAATTAGTTATTAACACAGGAAAAAGTTTTTGTCACTTTAAATTCATTAATAATGAATTTGTAGTAGATTCAAAAGACTCTAAAAACTTAGTTTCAATTTCTTTTTTTTGATTTTCAAAGTCTGTATCTAAAGATTCTTTAAGTCTATTAAACCCAAGCCAACAAAAAGTAATAAAACATAAAAGAATTAATGTTTCTTCATTTAACAATATAACACCCTTCGAAATTAAAATTAATGATAATACAATAATAATACTAAAGTTTATTAACATTTTTAAATTCCGCCTCATCAATAAATAGATACAAATAAAAACAGCCAAACAACATCCACAAAATGTCAATATCAAGCTGAAGATTCAAATCCAAAATGATGTTCCTGAGTTAATTGATATTGTAATAGACGTAACAAGCAAATAAATAATGAAATTGTTCCTATTAAAACGTGAAAGCCATGAAAGCCTGTTGCCATATAAAATGTTGAACCATATATACCATCGGATAATCTAAAATCTGCCATATTATATTCATATGCTTGTAAAGAAGTGAAAATTATAGCTAAAACTATAGTTAATGTTAAACTTAGCATAGCCTGACTTCTAAAATTTGCTACTAGAGCATGATGGCATCACGTAACTGTACAACCAGAAAGTAGTAAAATTAAAGTATTCAAAAAAGGTATTTCCCAAGGATTTAAAACGCTTATTCCTTTAGGTGGTCAAGTTAAACCTATTTCTACTGCAGGAGCTAAACTACTATGAAAAAAGGCTCAAAAAAAAGCAAAGAAAAATAAAACTTCAGATATAATAAAAAGAATTACACCATAGCGCAACCCCTGCTGCACTATTCCCGTATGATGCCCCTCAAATGTAGATTCTCTAATAACATCTCTTCACCATACAAACATCGTTGTAAATAACATAATAAAACCACATAATAAAAAAATACTTCCCTGTTCATATGCGTGCATATACATTACACCTCCTACAGCACAAGAAAGAGCCGAAATTGAAGCCACAAAAGGTCACGGACTAGGATCTACTAAATGAAAAGGGTGTCTTTGTACAGACTTTGCTATTTTTGATAAGTAAATCATAATTTTATTTTAAAAATTTTTTAAAAAATTGATTCATTAATTCATTTAATTTTCTTGCTATTGCAAAATTTGAAGAAAAGAGAATTAAAAATATTAAAAGCAATACGATTATTTGTGACAAGGAAAATCGCATTATCTTTACTCGTTTAGTTTATTCGAAATTCAAGAAATATAATTAGGTAATTTTACAGCTTCGACAACAATTGGCATAAACCCATGATTGATACCACATATTTCACTACACTGACCATAGTAAATACCTTCTCTTTTGATAAATAAAGATGTTTGGTTTAAACGTCCAGGCACAGCATCGCATTTTATACCCAACGAAGGTATTGCCCAACTATGAAGAACATCAGCTGCGGATACAATAATACGAATATGAGTATTTATAGGTACTACCATTCGACTATCTACTTCCAATAATCGTAATTGACCCATATTTAGATCTTCTTCAGGTATCATATAACTATCATAAGCGATAGATTCTCCCTCCGTATTTAAGTAATCTGAATACTCGTAACTTCAATATCATTGATGACCCAATGTTTTTATAGTTATAGCTGGTGATATTATTTCATCCATAGCATATAAAAGAGAAAATGAAGGTATTGCTATAATTAATAAAATGCAAGCAGGTGTTATTGTTCAAATGACCTCAATTAAGGTTCCATGTACCAGTGATGAAGGGGTATTATTTTGTGTATTTTCAAAATGTCATAATGTACGTACTAACATTCAAGAAACAAATATGAAAATAACGCAAATAAAATACATCAAATCATGATGTAAATTTATAATACCTTCCATAATAGGAGTTGCTGGATCTTGAAACCCTAACTGTCACTTCTCTGCAGCATCACTAAAACCAAAACCACTTGGTATAAAAATAAAGTACTTTAAATTATTTAACATTTTGCTTAACTGTTTCACAAATTAAAGGCATTTCTTCAAAGGTATGATATGCAGGAGGAGAAGTTATGACTCATTCTAATGTGGAATTTCCCTTAGTATTTGATAACTCGAAATCTCATGGCGCATTCACACAAGGATTCTTAGATGTTAACGATACAAAAACTAAATAAAAAAAAAATAATGTGCTAAATAAAGCAATATAAGAACCGTAAGAAGATATTAAATTCCAACCTGCGTAAGCATCAGGATAATCCGGTATTCTTCTAGGCATTCCAGCTAATCCTAAAAAATGCATAGGCATAAACGTAAGATTTACTCCAATAAATGTTGATCAAAAATGGATTTGACCTAATAATTCTGGATATTGTACTCCTGTAATCTTACCAAATCAATAATAAAAACCTGCAAAAATTGCAAAGACAGCCCCCATAGATAACACATAATGGAAATGTGCTACCACATAATAGGTATCGTGTAAACTAATATCTAAACCAGAATTTGCTAATACTATCCCAGTTAAACCTCCTATTGTAAATAAAAAAATAAATCCTGTTGCAAATAACATAGGCGTTTTAAAATGCAATGAGCCCTCTCACATAGTTGCTATTCAACTAAAAATTTTGATTCCTGTAGGTACAGCAATAATCATTGTAGCTGCGGTAAAATAAGCTCTAGTATCTACATCAAGGCCTACAGTATACATATGATGTGCCCAAACAATAAATCCTAAAACCCCTATAGAAACCATAGCATATACCATTCCAATATAGCCAAAGACTGGTTTTCGAGAAAAAGTGGCTACTATATGACTTACCATACCAAAGCCTGGAAGAATCAAAATATAAACTTCAGGATGCCCAAAAAATCAAAAAAGATGTTGGTACAATACAGGATCACCACCACCAGCTGGATCAAAAAACGCGGTATTAAAATTACGATCAGTTAAAAGCATAGTAATAGCTCCAGCCAAAACTGGAACAGCTAATAATAACAAAAACGCCGTTATAAAGATTGATCACACAAATAAAGGCATACGATACATACTTTGCCCAGGATTGCGCATATTTAAAATCGTGGAGATAAAGTTAATTGCTCCTAAAATTGAAGAAGCCCCTGAAATATGTAAACTAAATATAGCAAGATCTACAGCACCACCTGAATGACTTTGAATTGAACTTAATGGAGGATATACCGTTCACCCGGTTCCTACACCAACTTCAACAATTGCCGATGCTAAAAGTAAACAAAGCGCAGGAGGTAATAATCAAAACGAAATATTATTTAGACGAGGAAATGCCATATCAGGACTTCCAATCATAATGGGTACTAATCAGTTTCCAAATCCACCTATCATAACTGGCATTACCATAAAAAATATCATTAAAAACGCGTGAGCGGTAATTAAAACATTGTAAATTTGATGATTTCCTAACAATAATTGATTTCCTGGTTGAGCCAATTCCATGCGAATTAACATTGACATGCAGCCACCTAAAATCCCTGAAAAAGCACCAAAAATTAAATATAAAGTTCCTATATCTTTATGATTTGTTGAAAAAATTCAACGTAAAACTCACTGGATAAATGAAAATTGCATTGTCTTATAATATTAAATATTATCTAACTTCGTTAATCCAAATTTAACAAACGAGAGAGACGGGATTTGAACCCGCAACTTTTAGCGCGACAGACTAACACTCAACCTTTGAGTTTCTCTCCCCGCGTAAAATTCTTAAAAAACTATTTCATTAATATAGCCTTAAAGGGAATTTTTTTTAAAATATAATTAAACAAATTTTTCATTTGCTGTTCCGTTATATTATCAAACTCAAATAAGACCATTCCTGGTCGAATATAAACAGCATGAGAATATATGGGTCCCTTACCCTTACCCATTCTTGATTCTGCATTAAATTTCGTAAGCGTCAAATTCATTTGTGGTAATATTCAGAAACGAAAATTTTTTTTATTATTAGTCAATAATTTTAATTTTTTTAAAATTACCCATTTTAATGCATTCAATTGATTATCAGTCAACCTACTAAATGAGGCCGTTTTAATACCAAAGCGTCCATATTTTAACGTATAATTAGGCTGCTTCAACTTTAATAAATATTGATTATGAGTTTTTTTACTTTTAAACATCTTTCAGGTATTAATTTATTTCATAAAACAATCAAATTTGCAACCCGCAACTTCCTAATTTTGTATATAAATCTCTTTGTATAAACTCCACTTGATTTTTTAAAGATATTAAAGATAAAGATCCCGTACTTTGTTGAATACTCTTCGCCATTTGACTTTTCGTATTGTCAAATCGCCCAACTAATCTAACTTTAAATCCTTTCAAATAAACCAAGCGTATACCCTTCGTAGAATAAACTATTTTCGTACTACCGATACGTTTTTTAAGAAATCAACATACCTGTCACAATACTTTATTAAGACTTTTATTTTGTTCAAAGAGATACAATACATAGTTTGATACTAAACCAGATGTTGTTATTCAATCTATTCTTTTATAAATACGCAAATAAATTTTTAGGGAAAATCAATTACGTATAATCTTAGATAATTCTTTCATTAACACTAAATACTTATCTGAATAACTTACAAATACTTCAGTAACATAAATATTTAAAAAAAGCTGATTTCTAAAATACCAAAATTCTTTGTCATTCACTAAAAACTTATTTAATTTTAAAATTTTGGTTGTCACGTTTTCAATTTGAAACTGTTTAAAAAGTAACGTTGTATAGCAATAATTCAATTTACTATAATTTTGGATTGTAAAATCTCACACTCGCGTTAAACCAAGTCTAAGGCTTATAGGATTTACTTTTCTTGTCATAATTATTTTTGGTTAAGTTAAGTCAAAATTTTTTTGAATAATTCGGATTTGTAAAGATTAAAAAATTATTTATTACTAAAAAACGTTTCCAAACCGATCAATCTAATCGTCTTTTAGATTACTCTTGAAAAATATATAAAAAATATTTAATACACTTGATTCTTTCAGTATTTATTAATAATTAACATAGCTACTTGACAATGCTATTGGCATAACAATCAATAAACCAGAGGTTAAGGTATTCTGGTCCTCTCGTACTAAGAATACACTTTTTATTTTTCTTTTCTTACAGTAGATAGGGACCGAACTGTCTCACGACGTTCTGAACCCAACTCACGTACCTTTTTCACTAGCGAACAACTAGACCCTTGAAATCTGCTTCAATTTCAGGATAAGATGAGTCGACATCGAGGTATCAAACCGTGACGTCAATGTGAACTCTCAGTCACGATGAATCTGTTATCCCTAGAGTTCCTTTTATCTGTTGAACGGTATTAATTCCACACTTAAATACCGGGTCACTATGACTGACTTTCGTCGCAATTTGATATATAAATCTCATTGTCAGGCAAGTTTCTTACCATTATATTCTTCATTATTTAAATAAATAATTGTCACTTACCTTCGTACACCTCCGTTACTATTTAGGAGGCACTCGTCCCAAGTAAACTTTCTTTTTTAAACGGTTTTTATCATATTATTCATAAATTAAGTAAAAAATTAAGTTTAATGAGTGGTATCTCAAAGACATTAAAAACTATTCCCACTTATTCTTCGCGTTTAAACAATTTTTTACAATTTAAAATCAAAGTAAAGGATCTAGGGTCTTTCCGTCTTACTGTAAGTAATCTACATTTTCATAGATAATGTAATTTCGCTGAAGTTGTATTGGAGACAGTGAAGTAATCGTTACGCCATTCATGCAGGACGGAATTTACCCGCCAAGGAATTTCGCTACCTAAGGATTCTTATAGTTAGAACCGCCGTTTACTTAGATTTTAAAAATAAGCTTAAACCTATTTTTTTATTTTTAAGCACTGGGCAGGCTTCAGACTCTATACTTTTTTTTACAAATTTGCAGGGTCCTGTGGTTTTGTTAACCAGTCGTTACTTCTTCTTTTATGCTACCCTTTTATATTATGGGCTCTCTTTATAGCGAACATACAGAGTTAATTTGCCGAGTTCCTTCAATACAATTTTTTCATTCACTTATAATTTTTTCAATAAATTTACCTGTGTCGGTTTAAGTACGGCTTGTTTTTTTATAATTTTTTCTCGAAAATAGTTTAAATTAATTTTATGCCTTATTTTAATAATCATTTGTAAAACTATTTGAACTATTTTTTTCATGTTTTAGCAACACATATAAAAAGTTTAACATAATCGTTAATTTCCTATCGAGTACAATTTTTATCCACCCCTTAAGGACCGACTAACTCAATGTATTTAAAATTACATTGAAACCCTTAAACATTCAGTGATTACGATTTTTTAACGCAATTATCGCTACTCATATCAGCATTAGCATTTCTGTTATTTTTTTTTAATTTTTCAATCAAAAAACTTTTACAGAACGTTTCACTACCATTAAGTTATATTAATCCGTTATTTCGATATAAAACTTAAAGTTTCTATACATTTTAAACTAAAAAAAGAAAAACAATGAGCTAAAACGCTTTCTCTAATGAAGGGCTGCTTCTAAGCCTAACATAATTATTATTTGAACTTTTTTTGGTTTTTTTCCCTAAGTTATAATTTAGAAATCTTAATATACGGTCTGGATTGTTTTCCTCTTGTCTATAGACCTTATCGCTTATAGACTGTCTGCTAATTTAAAAAACTACAATTCGGAGTTAAAAAAAATTTAGTAAACTTTTACATCCCTTCATTCATTCTGTACTCTAACTTAAGGTTTACAAAAATTAACGTAGTACTAAAATACATTTCGTGAAAAACCGGCTATTTCCAAGTTTGATTAGTCTTTCGCTCCTAGCTATAAGTCATCTCTATATTTTGCTACATATACGAGTACAGTCCTCAAAAACTTTTTAAAGTATTTTCAACTTGCTTACAACTAGATCACTTGGTTTCAGGTCTAATACATATTACTCAATAAAGCCTATTTATTAATAATTAAGCTTGCAATATATATTAACTTGCTGATTCATTATGCAAAAGGCACTTCGTTGTTTTACACTTCGAAAACTTTTAAACGCTCAACTTAAATAGTTCTTTTTGAACTTCTTTACCTTTCCCTCACGGTACTCGTTTACTATAGGTTGAAAAATCTTTTAAGCTTAGAAGGTGGTTCTCCTTTATTCGTACAAATTAAAGTCATATTACTTAAAAATTTATATAAAAAAGCTTTTATTACTACAGGACTTGTACCTTTTTTAGTAAATTATAATAAGAACTTTTTATTAAGCTTTTTTAGTCGCTTTCATTCACCATTACTTACGATTTCTCGGTTGATTTATTAACAGTGTTACTTAGATGATTCAATTCACACCTTTTTATTTTAATCTTAATGAGTTTACTCTAAATATGGAAACTTATAAATCACAGGCCAATGCCTCCTTATAATTTTTCGTAGCGTCACGTCCAACAATTTTCACCAAGGTTTTCATCAAGCGCTTGTTATAAAAATTTTTAAATCCCTTAACCAAAATTTTAACCTTTCATTAAATGCATTAGTTCCACAGTAATAACATTACGAATACGGTAATAAATAACTAAAATTGCTAATCCTATAGAGGATTCAGCTGCTGCTACAGTTAAAATCAATAACGAGAAAACTTGACCTGTAATATCGTCTAAGTAAATAGATGCAAAGATTAGATTAAAACTTACAGATAAGAACATCATTTCCAAAGACATTAACATAACGAGAATATTCTTTTGATTTAAAAATATTCCTAATACACTAATTAAAAATAATAAAATAGAAGTGTTTGTGCTATTTATAAAAACTAACATTGTTTTTTTATTATTATGGGATAGTAGAACTACTTAAATTTTCCAGCCACAGGTTCCCCTACGGCTACCTTGTTACGACTTCACTCCAGTTCTTTTTTTACCATAAACTACTATTTTTAATATATAATAGTTTTCAAATAAAATAAATTTCCATAGCGTGACGGGCGGTGTGTACAAAACCCGAGAACTTATTCACCGTAACATTCTGATTTACGATTACTAGCAATTCCAACTTCATATTTTCGAGTTACAGAAAACAATTCGTACATAATTTATTTTTCAGTTTTGCTCAAACTTACCTTTTTGCTTCTTTTTGTATAAATTATTGTAGCACATGAAAGTAGCCCAATCCATTAGGGTCATAAAGACTTGACGTTATTCTTACCTTCCTTTAAGATATCCTTAACAGTTTATATTCAAAAATATATAAGAGTTTTGTCCGTTTAGTGGAATGAACCAAACGCTTCACAGCACGGACTGACGACAGCCATGCAACACCTGTTTTTATTATTCAAGAATTGGTAAGATTTCGCGCGTATTATCGATTTAAACCACATGCTCCACTGCTTGTGCGGGTTCCCGTCAATTCCTTTGAGTTTTAATCTTGCGACCGTAGTTCCCAGGCGGAGTGTTTAATGCGTTAGCTTTATTTCTGATAATTCAAAAATAAACACTCATCGTTCAGGGCATGGACTACAGGGGTATCTAATCCCTTTTGCTACCCATGCTTTAATATCTCAATGTCAGTTTTATTCCAGATTATTGTTTACACTATAGAAGTTCTTTTAAATATCAAAACATTTTACTGTTACACTTAAAATTCCATAATCTTTTCTTAAACTCTAGAAAATCATTTTTTTAGCCTATCTAAAAATAAAATTTAGTATTTAAGCTAAAAGTTAAGTTTCCACCTACATATGCTTTACGCCCAATAAATTCGAATAACGTTTGCCCTTCCCGTTTTACCGCGGCTGCTGGCACGAAATTAGCCAGGACTTTTTTTTAATTAATCATCATTTTTTTAATTTTAATGCTTTAGAACAAAAAGTTTTTTCACATATATGATTTAGCTGGGTCAAGCTTGCGCTCATTGCCCAAGATTCCTCACTGCTGCCTTTTTATAAAGTTTGGACCATATCTCAATTCCAATGTGGTTGTTCATCTTCACAGACCAACTAAAGATCATTAGCTTGGTAAGCTTTTAACTTGCCAACAACTTAATCTTTTATAGACTTTTCTCAAATCAATAAAATTTTTTCATGCATTAAGCAATTAATTGAGGTTAATTTCTATATTTTACTCACCCGTTCACCATTAATTTATAATTATCAAAATAAATTTATTTAATTTGCATGTGTAAAGCTAATCATTAACGTTCATTCTGAGCCAGGATCAAACTCTTTTAGAAATCTTTTTTTAACTAACATTTTATATCTAACTATCCCAGTTTATTATTGAATAAAAACATAAATTTCATTGTAATAAGCTAAATATCACACCAGTTTCCGTAAAAATCAATTCTGCTAAGACTTTTTTATTAAGTGCAATATTTTCCGCAGATAGAAAAAAGTTAAACAAATTATATTTAAAAGTTAGTAATTTAAGATGGTTAATATTTTTTTTTTTAAAAATACGTTTTTTTTCTATGCGACTTTTAGTTTTAAAAAGATTTTGCTTCATAATTTTTTTTAATTCTAAGTATTATAATATACGGGAATAGGATTTGAACCTATAGCTTCAGATCATGAGTCTAATGAGTTAACCTTAGTTACTCCATCCCGTTAATAGAATTTACTCCTAGTGGGATTTGAACCCACGTTTATGCCACGAAAAAGCATTGTCTTAAACCATTAAACGATAGGAGCTTAATTTTTCTTAGCACCGTATCTTGAACGACTTTTTCTTCGATTGCCGACAGCGGCTAAATCAAAAGGGCCCCTTATAAGATGATACTTAACACCAGGTAAGTCTTTTGCGCGTCCTCCTCGAATTAAAACTACTGAATGTTCTTGCAAATTATGACCTTCCCCAGGAATGTAACCAATAATTAATCTTCCCGTACTAAGTTGTATTTTAACTACTTTTCGATCCGCGGAGTTTGGCTTTTTAGGGTTCATTGTAAAGACTCTCAAACAAACCCCTTTTTTTTGTGGGCATTCATTTAAGGCTGTAGATCTTGTTTGGGTTTTCTGTTTATATCTAGGTGATTTTAATAATTGATTAAACGTTGGCATATTTTAAAATTTTTATATTACATAATTTATAACAAACAAATAAAAAAACAGCTTCAAAAATTAAGAATATTAGAATTAAAAAAAACACTTGCAAAAAACTATCAGGAGGTGTTACTAGAAACAAAATACATAAAATTCCAAATATAAAAGATTTACGATAATATTTAATTAAAAAATAAATACGATTTATTTTTATTAGAAATCATAGATGCAAAATTAATAAAAAAATTACAAATATTAAAGAACCTACGAAATAACGAAAAGTTAAAACTCACTTTATATAACTTATAATTCGAAATTCTACCAAAACGCTAAATAAATCACCTCTATTTATTTCCCACTTTGTTAAAAAATATAATATAAGAGGAAGCAAACTAAAGTGTAAAAAACCCAAACCTAAAAACGTAAGCGAAAAGGAAAAGTAGTAAGACTTCTTAAAAAATTTAAGTTGATATTTATATCAACTTGAACTGCTGAATTTGTACAATTGGAAAGCTCAATATGGAAATACAAAAAAAAAAGATTTCCATATAATCATAAATCATATAATATCAAATAAGTCCATAATATTGGTAACAATAAATTTTTTTAATTCATATAAGATAAATGGATAAACTTCAAAAAGTATTAAATAGTATGTATTTAAACTAGCCAAAATTACGCACAGAAAAAAACTTATAAAAATATACAATAATCGGAAAAAAAGCTCTAATGAGTAAAAATAAATAAGCTTATGATACATAACTGAGTGTATTAGGATTTGAACCTAAGATCTATAAATTAAAAGTTTATTGCTTTACCAAACTAAGCTATACACTCTTTTTAATTTTATTTTTGAGCGTGTTTGGAAAGAATCGAACTTTCAATCTTTAAATTCGTAGTTTAATGCTTTATCCTAGTTAAGCTACAAACACCTTTCATTAATTAATTATAATGAGCAATAATGGATTTGAACCATTAACATTTTCGGTGTAAACGAAATACTCTACCACTTGAGTTAATTGCTCCAAAAAAACTTCCTGAGTAGGACTTGAACCTACAACCAAATGGTTAACAGCCATACGCTCTACCCTTTGAGCTATCAGGAATTATTTCCCTCTATAGAGGGAAATAAGAAAAACGAGAAGATGGTTGAGCGGTTTAAAACAACGGTTTGCTAAATCGTCACACTTCAATCTAATTAAAGTGTCATGGGTTCGAATCCCATTCTTCTCAAATTTTCGTTTGGTAAGCTTTTTGATAAGACACTTTTGCGTTTTGAAGGACTCGAACCTACAATAATCAATTTAGAAGATTGATGTTTTATCCGTTAAACTAAAAACGCCATCGAAAAGTTAATAAATAAAAATGTTAAAGCCTATCGTATTTATAAAATCAACCTAATATAATATATAGTAACAATATAAAGACTCATCATATAGAATAATAACAATCATTCCTTACAAGAAGATAACATAACACATATATAACTAAGATCTTTAATTTCTAAAC